GTACCTAATTTAATAGGAATCTAAGTTAAATAATTCTATGACATCGGTGTGAATTCTCAGATCCCTTTGGTTCAACTAGGACCATATTTCCTGAATTTCTACGCGAATCAAGTCGAGAAAAGGAAGTTTTCGAATCATTGACTTCAAATCCACTGTCGAACCCTACTCAGTAGAATATGGAGGTAGTTATGGCCGAAGGGGCCAATCTGGTCTTTCACAATAAAGTGATAGATGGAACTGGTATCAAACGACTTATTAGCAGATTAATAGATCACTTCGGAATGGCATATACATCACACATCTTGGATCAATTAAAGTCTCTGGGTTTCCAGCAAGCTACTGCTACATCCATTTCATTAGGAATTGATGATCTTTTAACAATACCCTCTAAGGGATGGCTAGTCCAAGATGCTGAACAACAAAGTTTTATTTTTGAAAAACACCACCATTATGGAAACGTACACGCGATAGAAAAATTACGCCAATCCATTGAAATATGGTATGCTACAAGTGAATATTTGCGACAAGAAATGAACCAAAATTTTAGGATGACAGAATCCTTTAATCCAGTTCATATAATGTCTTTCTCGGGAGCTAGGGGAAATGCATCTCAAGTACATCAATTAGTAGGTATGAGAGGATTAATGTCGGATCCACAAGGACAAATGATTGATTTACCCATTCAAAGCAATTTACGCGAAGGGCTGTCTTTAACAGAATATATCATTTCTTGCTATGGAGCCCGGAAAGGGGTTGTGGATACTGCTGTACGAACATCAGATGCTGGATATCTTACACGCAGACTTGTTGAAGTAGTTCAACACATTGTTGTACGTCGAACTGATTGTGGCACCACCCGAGGTATCCCTGTGAGTCCTCGAAATGGGATGATGTCGGACAGAATTTTTATCCAAACATTAATTGGTCGTGTATTAGCAGACAATATATATATGGGTCCGCGATGTATTGCCATTAGAAATCAAGATATTGGGATTGGGCTTGTCAATCGATTCATAACCTTTCGAACACAACCAATATCTATTCGAACTTCTTTTACTTGTAGAAGCACATCTTGGATCTGTCGATTATGTTATGGTCGGAGTTCCACTTATGGTGACCTGGTGGAATTGGGAGAAGCTGTAGGTATTATTGCGGGTCAATCCATTGGAGAACCGGGTACTCAACTAACATTAAGAACGTTTCATACGGGCGGAGTATTCACGGGGGGTACCGCAGAACATGTACGAGCTCCCTCTAATGGAAAAATTAAATTTAATGAGCATTTGGTTCATCCTACACGTACACGTCACGGGCATCCCGCTTTTCTATGTTATATAGACTTGGATGTAACTATTGAAAGTCAAGATATTATACAGAACGTGACTATTCCACCAAAAAGTTTTCTTTTAGTTCAAAATGACCAATATGTAGAATCAGAACAAGTGATTGCTGAAATTCGCGCGGGAACGTACACTTTGAATTTTACAGAGAGGGTTCGAAAACATATTTATTGCGATTCAGAAGGGGAAATGCACTGGAGTACCGATGTATACCATGCACCTGAATTTAGATATAGTAATGTCCATCTCTTACCAAAAACAAGCCATTTATGGATATTATCAGGGGATTCGTGCAGATCCAGTATAATCCCGTTTTCGCTACACAAGGATCAAGATCAAATGAACATTCATTCTCTTTCTGTCGAAAAAAGTTATATTTCGAATCCTTCAATAAAAAATAATCAAGTTAAACAGGTTAAACACAAATTCTTTAGTTTAGATCTTTCGGGTAAAAAAGAAGGGAGGATTTCTGATTATTCAGAACTTAATCGAATACTCTGTACTGGTCATTATAATTTCGTATATCCAGCTATTCCCCACAAGAATTTTGATTTATTGGCAAAGAAGCGAAGAAATCGATTTATCATGCCCTTCCAACCGATTCAAGAACGAGAGAACGGCCTAATGCCCCACTCCGATATCTCGATTGAAATACCTATAAATGGTATGTTCCGTGGAAATAGTATTTTTGCTTATTTTGATGATCCCCAATACCGAAGAAACTGTTCAGGAATTACTAAATATGGGGCTATCGGGGCGCATTCCATCGTCAAAAAAGAAGATTTAATTGAATATCGAGGAGTCAAAGAATTTAAGCCAAAATACCAAATGCAAGTAGATCGCTTTTTTTTCATTCCCGAGGAAGTCTATATTTTACCTGAATCTTCTTCCCTAATGGTACAAAATAATAGTATCATTGGAGTAGATACCCAAATCACTTTAAGTACAAGAAGTCGGGTAGGCGGGTTGGTCCGCCTAGAGCGAAAAAAAAAAAAAATGGAACTAAAAATTTTTTCTGGAGATATCCATTTTCCGGGAAAAACAGATAAAATATCTCGATATAGTGGTATCCTGATATCACCCGGACCAGTAAAAACAAATACGAAGGGATCAAAGGAATCAAAAAAAGTGAAAAATTGGCTCTATGTCCAACGGATCACACCTAGCAGGAAAAAGTATTTTGTTTTGGTTCGACCGGTAATCATATATGAAATAGCAGGCGGTATAAATTTAGAAACACTTTTCTACTCGGATCTATTGCAGGAAAAAGAGAATTTGAAACTTCAAGTTGTCAATTATATTCTTTATGGTTATGGAAATGATAAATCAATTCGGGGAATTTCCGACACAAGGATTCAATTAGTTCGTACTTGTTTAGTGTTGAATTGGGATCAAGAAAAAAAGAGTTCTTCTATCGAAGCGGCCCGGGCTTCTTTTGTTAAAATAAGTACAAATGGCCTAATTCGTGATTTCCTAAGAATCGACTTAGTGAAATCCCATTTTTTCTATATCAGCCGAAAAAGGAATGGTCCCTCAAGTTCAGGATCGATCTCTGATAATGGGTTAGATCACACTAACATTAATCCATTTTATTTCCTTTATTCCAAGGCACGGATTCAACAATCACTTAAAAAAAATAAAGGAACTTTTAGTACGTTATTGAGTAGAAATAGAAAAAAGGAATGTCAATCTTTGGGAATTTTGTCATCATCTAATTGTTTTGGAATAGATCTATTAAACGATATAAAATATCACAATGGAATAAACGAATCAACTAAAAGAGATCCTACAATTACAATTAGGAATTCCTTGGGCCCTTTAGGAACAGCCCTTCAAATCGCGAATTTTTATTCATTTTACCATGTACTAACGCATAATCAGATCTCGGTAACTAAATATTTGAAACTTGACAATTTCAAACAGATTTTTCAAATATTTAAATATTATTTAATGGATGAGAAACAGAGAATGGTTAATCTGGACCCATGCAATAACAGCGTTTCTCATCCATTCAAATTAAATTGGTATTTTCTCCATCAGAATTATCATTCTAATTATTGTGAATGTTTCTTCACAATAATTAATCTGGGACAGTTTATTTGTGAAAATGTATGTATAGCCAAAAATGGACCACACCTAAAATCAGGTCAAGTTATAATTGTTCACGTCGACTCTATAGGACTAAGATTGGCTAAGCCTTATTTGGCCACTACAGGAGCAACTGTTCATGGTCATTATGGAGAAATCCTTTATAAAGGAGATACATTAGTTACATTTATATATGAAAAATCGAGATCTGGTGATATAACGCAGGGTCTTCCAAAAGTGGAACAAGTATTAGAAGTGCGCTCAATTGATTCAATATCGATAAACCTAGAAAAGAGAGTTGGGGGTTGGAACGGGTGTATAACAAGAATTCTTGGAATTCCTTGGAGATTCTTGATCGGTGCTGAGCTAACTATAGTGCAAAGTCGTATCTCTTTGGTTAATAAAATTCAAAAGGTTTATCGATCCCAGGGGGTGCAAATCCATAATAGGCATATCGAAATTATTGTACGTCAAATAACATCAAAAGTCTTGGTTTCAGAAGATGGAATGTCTAATGTTTTTTCACCCGGGGAACAAATAGGATTGTTGCGAGCGGAACGGACGGGACGCGCTTTGGAAGAAGCGATCTGTTACCGAGCCATATTCTTGGGAATAACGAGAGCCTCGCTGAATACTCAAAGTTTCATAGCCGAGGCGAGTTTTCAGGAAACTGCTCGCGTTTTATCCAAAGCAGCTCTCCGCAGTCGTATTGATTGGTTGAAAGGTCTGAAAGAAAACGTTGTTCTCGGTGGTATGATACCCGTTGGTACCGGATTCAGAGGATTAGTGCACCGCTCAAAGCAACGTAAGAACATTTCTTTAAAAAAACAAAAAAACAATTTATTCGAAGGGGAAATAAGAGATATTTTATTCCACCACAGAAAGTTATTTGATTTTTGCATTTCAAAAAATTTCTATGATACATCAGAACAAGCGTTTATAGGATTGAATGATTTCTAAGATCCGTACTTTGAATTTTTTGCGGTCCTGTGATTTGTTACATTTACATGTAATTTGTTAATAGTAATAAAAAATAGCAAAGAAATTAATCGCTTGGATCGTGTATCAAGGCCCAACTCCGAGAAAAGAGAAGGTTCCATCGGAACAATTATTTATTTAAGGGTACCTCGTCTCCCCTTTTTTCTTTGAAAAAAAAAAAAGAGAGGAAGTGTGGGGAGAAATGATAAGAAAATATTGGAACATTAATTTGGACGAAATGCTGGAAGCAGGAGTTCATTTTGGTCATGCTACCAGAAAATGGAATCCGAGAATGGCACCTTATATCTCGGCGAAGCGTAAAGGTATTCATATTACAAATCTTACTAGAACTGCTCGTTTTTTATCGGAAGCTTGTGATTTAGTTTTTGATGCAGCAAGTATGAGAAAACAATTCTTAATTGTTGGTACAAAAAAGAAAGCAGCTGATTCAGTAGCGCGGGCTGCAATAAGTGCTCGGTGTCATTATGTTAATAAAAAATGGCTCGGCGGTATTTTAACAAACTGGTCCACTACAGAAAAGAGACTTCAAAAATTCAGGGACTTGAGAATGGAACAAAAGACCGGAAGGCTGAACCGCCTTCCGAAAGGGGATGCGGTTCAATTGAAGAGACAGTTATCTCACTTGCAAACATATTTGGGCGGGATTCAATATATGACGGGGTTACCTGATATTGTAATAATCGTTGATCAGCAAGAAGAATATACGGCTCTTCGCGAATGTATCACTTTGGGAATTCCAACAATTTGTTTAATTGATACAAACAGCGACCCGGATCTCGCGGATATTTCGATTCCAGCGAATGATGACGCGATAGCTTCAATCCGATTTATTTTTAACAAATTAGTATTTGCAATTTGTGAGGGTCGTTCTAGCTATATACGAAATCTCTGATTAATAATAATAGAAAGAAACTATTTTGTGAATTCCATAGATTAATGGAATCTGGTACTCTATTTAATTTACTCTATTTCTGAATCGCACGAAAGAAATAAAAAAATAAGGCGGGGATATTATGTGATTAGTTCTTAATCCAAAATATACAATTCAAGCGGGCACGGACAAGTAAAAAAAAGATAGTATAGTGGAATCAAAATAATTTCTTAAAAAGTTTTCTTTCTTTCAGAGGATAATATGAATATTCTATCATGTTCCATCAAAATATTTAAAGGATTATATGATATATCCGGTGTGGAAGTAGGCCAGCATTTCTATTGGAAAATTGGGGGTTTCCAAGTTCATGCCCAAGTACTTATTACTTCTTGGGTTGTAATTGCTATTTTATTAGGTTCAGCTATTGTAGCTGTTCGAAACCCACAAACCGTTCCTACTGACGGTCAGAATTTCTTCGAATATGTCCTTGAATTTATTCGAGACGTGAGCAAAACTCAGATTGGAGAGGAATATGGTCCATGGGTTCCCTTTATTGGAACTCTGTTTCTATTTATTTTTGTTTCTAATTGGTCGGGGGCGCTTTTACCTTGGAAAATTATAAAGTTACCTCATGGAGAGTTAGCCGCACCTACGAATGATATAAATACTACGGTTGCTTTAGCTTTACTTACGTCAATAGCATATTTTTATGCGGGCCTTAGTAAAAAAGGATTGGGTTATTTCGGTAAATACATTCAACCAACTCCAATCCTTTTACCCATTAACATTTTAGAAGATTTCACAAAACCTTTATCACTTAGCTTTCGACTTTTCGGAAATATATTAGCGGATGAATTAGTAGTTGTTGTTCTTGTTTCTTTAGTACCTTTGGTGGTTCCTATACCTGTTATGTTTCTTGGATTATTTACAAGCGGTATTCAGGCTCTTATTTTTTCAACTTTAGCTGCGGCTTATATAGGTGAATCTATGGAGGGGCATCATTGAGTAAGTTTCAAAATAGTCTTCTTCGGTTTAATGCAAGGCAATGCATGTCTTGCTCAAGATAATCTACTTCGTAAACATAACTCTATACATAAATAGACAAAAAAGTCTATACGATCTAAAGCTAAAGAAATAGATTACGATATTTGGAATATTTTGGAATTAAAAAAAAGGAAAGAGATCTAAAAGATCTTTTTCCTAAAATTAAAATTTGCTTGACTCATTTATATCTGCTTCCAATGAATATTCGTTGTAGATTGGCTTGATTGTTTTGTTCATTTCATTCAACCCAATCTTAGGAGTCATAATCTGAATAAGAATTCTTGATTTTTTTTTAATCGCACATTGTAAATAAAAAAAAAAGGTTCTATAAAGCGATTCCCATTTCAGTCGGTTTTATTCAATCCAACGATTAACCAAAAGAAAAAAACTAAATTACATGAAGAACGTAAAACTTCTATCTATTTATATGCAATGATTCAGACTACTGAATTCGTCCATTTAGATTAGATTGATTGTACCGATTTTAGATAACGATAAATAAAAGGGAAAAGAAGAGTTTACAAAACATGAAAAAAGTGCGTTGTTTAGGTTTAGGAGGGTGGCATTAAAATAAACATATGTAATATATAATCTATGGAATCTGTCTAATGACTGTAAAATAAACCAACTTTTCTTTATAAAATAAATGTTTCTAAAAAATGATTTTAGAATCAAATTGAATTTGAGATACAAAGAGTTGGTTTACGTTATGGAAGAAGGGCGTGTATATGTAATATTAGGCTAGTTATATATGAGCAAATAGATATATCTAATCTTAATCTGTCCCGCGACTACCAAGAATTTTGATAGGTATTCCAATAAAAGCCTTTCTTTTCGTTTTTTCGTTTGAAACTGTGAAGTGAATAAAGAGATTAAATTAAGAATAAAGAAGGAAGAGTTCGAATTTAAAGAATGATTGATTCGGAACAAAGAAAGAAATAGAAAAACAAAAAGTTATATGAATTCACCAAGACTCTGTGGATAGAAACTCAAAAATTGATATCGAAGCAGTTCTGCTGATTCAATAATCTCATTACTTCAATTTTGAACTCTTAGTTACGTTACTTTGACTGGATGACAATCTATCGATGGAATAATTAAATCATAATTTAGTGGTTGATTGTATCATTAACCATTTCTTTTTTTTGATGCGAGGAA